GTATGGGATTAGCCGCTTCAATGGGATCTTTCATTCTGGTCGGAGGAGAAATTACCAAACGTCTAGCATTCCCTCACGCTTGGCGCCAATGAGTTTTTTTATTTGAGAAAAAAAAGAATACTATGCCTTCGCTGTATCAAATATGAATCAAATAAAGAATAAGTAATAATAGCATGGCACTTCGAGTTCGATATGAACAAACCATTATTGTTTTTTTTAACATGATATTTTGTATCGAGATAGTAGTATGAAAGAAGGGTTATTCAAAATTTGATTTTATGTGTCAAGCAAGAGTCAATTTCAGCGTCACAAACCATTATTCTTCCACACCAGAAGTCTCTTTCTTATTTTTATTTTATGAGATAAAGAGTCAAAAAAATGGAAAAAATCATTTTCTCCTTCTTGGATCATATCAAAAAGAAACTTTGGGATTGCTAAACCACAGACGAGATAAATATATAAAGCAACAGAACCATCATAGTATCTTTTTAACTACTACGAGAGGAAGGGTGGTAAATGGATCATTTAATGATTTGGATCGAATAGGTTCTATTTATTCTTTTCGATAGAATCGCTTCTATATCAATTCCATTGCAGAGCCGTATGCAATATACAAAAGATGCCCGTACGGTTGTTTAATTCTATTTTTTTTATTGTTATTTTGATTCCCCCTTACTTTAACCCAATCATGCGATATATAGATATAAGAACCATTCATGATGTTATATCAATATCATCAGGGTTATGATTCACCAACCTGCTAGTTCTTTTTATGAGGCACAAGCAGGGGAATTTATCCTGGAAGCAGAAGAACTATTGAAGCTTCGCGAAACTCTCACAAAAGTTTATGTACAAAGAACGGGCAACCCTTTATGGGTTATATCCGAAGATATGGAAAGGGATGTTTTTATGTCATCAACAGAAGCCCAAGCTCATGGCATCGTTGATCTTGTAGCAGTCGAAAATGAGAATACTGGGGATTCTATATAAATATACGAATTACTTTTAAAAATGATAAATTTCCGTGTGAATAGAAATCATTCATAATTATCAACCATCAGGTTAAGATCGATCTAAACCAACCCGCTTTATTCTATTTAGAATGAGATTCTATAGACACGCCATGCCAACCATTAAACAACTTATTAGAAATGCAAGACAGCCAATAAGAAATGTCACGAAATCTCCCGCTCTTCGGGGATGTCCTCAGCGTCGAGGAACATGTACTAGGGTGTATGTGCGACTCGTTCAGTTCAGATCATGAGTTTGAAAAAGGAAAAGATTTTTTCCAGTATCAACGACCACTACCAATGAATTAGGATAGATATAGTGGAAAACGGCCTTTTAATTGACTAGTATTTAAAAATGAAAATCTATAATCTACCTAATTATGTTATGAATTTATGGTTTCTATTGGTGCAAATCCAATCACTCCTTTTGAGATGAGAAGAAATTCTCCATCGGTAACAAATAGTTATCCATTAAGCGGAGGAAAAAGGTTAGGCTCCTATTCCTTTTCTTGAAAAAACGGACTAACAGGGTCAGCTACCTAGCCAACTTTCAGAAAATTAAATGCCGTCACTGTATAGATAGTTTTTTGTGAAAAGGACTATTACTTTCTAATTCTAATTGAAAAAAGAATTCTAATTGAAAAATGGATGGGTAGAGCCAAAGAGTGTGAACTATACAAGTTCACAATAAGATTTGATGAAATGAAAGAAGAGGCTCCGGTGTATAGAGAGGACCTCACCGTTTCAGAAGTTGCCATAGAAACGAGGTAACCCACTATTCTTTTTTCTTTAGTAGCAGTCGAATTTATTATTTCGAGATACCTTGAAGAAAGAAAAAATCGTGGTCGGGAAGGTCATAGTCGCAAAAGCCATTGGAATTTATATTTTATATATCGGAATAATCCGTTTTGTTATTAATCCACCGGAGGAAAAGGATGACTGAAATAAGAGAAATCAATTAGTTATTCAAGAGAGTTTCATTTGATTCAATGACCAGAGTTAAACGAGGATATACAGCTCGGAGACGTCGAAAAAAGATTCGTTTATTTGCATCAACCTTTATGGGGGCTCATTCAAGACTTACCCGAACGAATACTCAACAAAGAATGAGAGCTTTGGTTTCCTCTCATCGAGATAGGAGCAGGAAAAAGAGAGATTTTCGTCGTTTGTGGATCACTCGAATAAATGCGGTAACCCGTGAGGATAGACTATTCTATAGTTATAGCCTATTCATCCACAATCTGTACAAGAGACAATTGCTTCTGAATCGTAAAATACTTGCGCAAATAGCCCTATCAAATAAGAATTGTTTTTCTATTATTTCAAATAAAATCATCAATCAAAAATAAAAAAAAACAAATACAAATCAAATATCAAATAAAAGAATCTTAATTCTTATACAGGAAATAAGAATGATTGAAACAGGATTTCCCGGAGAATGGACTCCGGGAAGATAGAAGAAAAAGAAATTAATATTTGAGTAGTAGGAATAAACGAACATCTTTCAAGAAAAAAAGATTTCTTCCCCATTTTTCCTTTTTTAAAATTGATAATACAAGAATCAAATCTGGATTCGAGTTTTTTTCGAGCAAAACATTAATAGGAGCTTGATTTCCAATTGGAGTATATCTATTTATTTTTGGTTCTAGGACCAGTAGTTCTAGGGATCGACTCCACTCTCTCCAATTGTTTCTCATTATTACGAAAAGGTAACAAAGATAAAATACGAGCTTGTTTTATAGCAATAGTAATTAATCGTTGTTGTTTCAAGGTTAATCTATTTGTCCGTCTAGATAAGATTTTTCCTTGTTCACTAAGAAATCGACTAATTAAACTCATGTTTCTATAATCGATTCGATCCCCCGATCCAATTGGGGGTAAACGCCTACGAAAAGATCGCTTGGATTTACGAAAAGGTTGTTTGGATTTATCCATGGTTTGCTTATTCCTTGTTTGTTTATTTCTTCTATATTCTATATAAAAGAATCTATAAAATAGAATTCTATTTTTTTTATTCATTTAAGATTCGACCAAAATAGGATTTTATTTGTATTATATATGTTAAGATGTAAAGTTCTTACTCTTACCGCTACTTGGAAAAATCACACACGCATTCCGTTACATCTATTTCTTTATTTCCCCATGAATTGTATACTTTTGACAATAGCGACAAAATTTTCTAAATTCTAGTCGATTGGGTGTATTGTGTCGATTCTTTTGAGTAATATATCTAGAAATGCCCGGCGATTCTTTATTGACATCCTTTCGAACACAACAGGTACATTCCAAAATCACTATAATTCTAATATCTTTACCCTTGGCCATGAACCTCCTTTTCATTTTGGATCGACTTCACTTGAGAATTCTCTTCATTTTCTTTTTGATCCGAACCAAAGAAAAAGAAAAAAAGAATCTAGATTCTATATTTAGACTATATTAATAAATAGATTAATAAAAGTTACTAACTAGAAATGAAAATTTTTCTTTTTCAACTTATTAGAATTCGAACGAATTCGAAGTACTCTAATCTAAAATAGAATTACTATAATATTAACTACTATAACTATAAAGAAAAAGAGTCATATTCATTAATAGAAGAATATTAAGAATATCGTAATAATTAATTAATACAATTTTTTCTAACTATGAATTATTCCTATCCTAATCTTAGAATTAGATCTCAAATCTTTTTCATTTTTTCACAGATCAATACAATAATTCAATCAGGATGAAAAAAAGGGGAATGACAAGGCATCTGGAAATAAACGATTAATTTCTATCAATAGACCTGCTAAAGACCCAAACCATAGAGTGGTTAGCACAGGTGCCGTTGAGAGATATGTTTTTATATCTCGCATTGAAAATCCTCCTTATTCTTTTATTTTCTTTTTTTTTTTTTCTTATTTATTTTGATTTATTGAAATTCTTTATTTGTATATTGTAATACATATATAGTTTCTAATACATAGATCATAGATAACCCGATATTAATATTTTAGTTCAAGATCCTTTGTTTTTTCTTTAAATGAAATTATAATTAGGAATTACTCACTCAAATGCATATGTACAATGATCCAGCAGATTCAATTTTGCCGCCAATGACAAGAACATTCTCTAACTATCTATATAGGTGATAGAGCAAAAAATAAGGATGTGGAAAACAAGACATGTATTTTATACAATGACACTAATTTTTAAAAGGGATGTAGCGCAGCTTGGTAGCGCGTTTGTTTTGGGTACAAAATGTCACAGGTTCAAATCCTGTCATCCCTACCTATTCTTTCTCCTATGGACAGTTATGAGGGATTTGTTGAGTAAGATCGGGAATTTTTGGACATAATCTTTCATTTGTACATACTATATGTACACAAAAACCTCGGGGTTAAAAAAAGTCCTTTTATTTACAATCATATCTACTGTTATAGGATATAAGAAAGCGCTCTTAGTTCAGTTCGGTAGAACGCGGGTCTCCAAAACCCGATGTCGTAGGTTCAAATCCTACAGAGCGTGATTCCGTTTATGTTATGTTGAATCACAATGAAATAACTTAACAAAACAAAGTATAATTGCAACTTAAATTTGACCCCCTACAAGGAGGAGGTCAATCAAAAAAAGAGATGTTACTTAATCAAAGGTCCAACTGATCACCGCGCCTGTATTGTAAATATGCAGTTACAAATAATCCTGTTAAAGTAATAGGAATTAGACCTAAGACGATTCCAAATAGAAAAACTTCAATCATTTCAATTTGTTTTAGGGAATAAAAAGAGAGGTAAGATCTATCCTTAAATATTAATCTGAATTATCCGTGAATCTCAATGACCAGAAATTGGCAATTGACGCGGGAAGGAACCATAAAATACTTGAAATGAAATATTCTGAGAGGTTTTGATTTTGATTCTTTTTTCAATTGTTTCTTGAATTTCATTCATTTCAAATAAGTCGTATCTTGTTCAAACCAATAAATAGAGCTGGGGTTATAGTTGAAGC